TGGAGAGAAAAAAAAAAAGGATTGAACTGAAAATCTTTTCTGGAGATATCCATTTTCCTGGAGAGACAGATAAGATATCCCGACACAGTGGCATCTTGATACCCCCAGGAACAGGAAAAACAAATTCTAAGGAATCCAAAAAATGGAAAAATTGGATCTATGTCCAACGGATCACACCTACTAAGAAAAAGTATTTTGTTTTAGTTCGACCCGTAGTGACATATGAAGTATTGGACGGTATAAATTTAGCAACACTCTTCCCCCCGGATCTGTTACAAGAAAGGGATAATATGCAACTTCGAGTTGTCAATTATATTGTTTACAGAAATGGCAAACCAATTCGGGGAATTTCTGATACAAGTATTCAATTAGTTCGGACTTGTTTAATTTTGAATTGGGACCAAGACAAAAAAAGTTCTTCTATCGAAGAGGCTCATACTTCCTTTGTTGAAGTAAGTACAAATGGTCTGATTCGAGATTTCCTAAGAATTGACTTAGTGAAATTCCCTATTTCGTATCTCAGAAAAAGGAATGATCCCTCAGGCTCAGGATTGATCTCAGATTCAGATAATGTGTCAGATCACACCAATAGCAATCCCTTTTATTCCAAGACAAAAATTCAACAATTACTTAGCCAAAATCAAGGAACTATTCGCACGTTGTTAAATAAAAATAAGGAATGTCCATCTTTGATAATTTTGTCATCATCTAATTGTTTCCGAATGGGTCCATTCAACGCTGGAAAATATCACAATGTGATAAAAGAATCAATTAAAAAAGATCCTATAATTAAAATTAGGAATTCGATTGGCCCTTTAGGAACAGTCCTTCAATTTGTGAATTTTTATTCATTTTACTATTTAATAACTCATAATCCTATTTTGGTAACTAAATATTTGCAACTTGAAAATTTAAAACAGACTTTTCAAGTAATTAACTATTATTTAATGGATGAAAATGGGAGAATTTTGAATCCCGATTCATGCAGTAACATCGTTTTGAATTCATTCAATTTGAATTGGTATTTTCTCCATCATAATTATTATCATAATTATTTTGAAGAAAGATCCACAATAATTAGTCTTGGACAGTTTATTTGTGAAAATGTATGTATATCCAAAAACGGACCCCATCTCAAATCGGGTCAAGTTTTGATTGTTCAAGTTGACTCTGTAGTAATAAGATACGCCAAGCCTTATTTGGCCACTCCAGGAGCAACTGTTCATGGTCATTATGGAGAAATCCTTTACGAAGGAGATACATTAGTTACATTTATATATGAAAAATCGAGATCCGGTGATATAACGCAGGGTCTTCCAAAAGTGGAACAAGTGTTAGAAGTGCGTTCAATTGATTCAATATCGATGAACCTAGAAAAAAGAATTGAGGGTTGGAACGAGCATATAAAAAAAATTCTTGGAATTCCTTGGGGATTCTTGATTGGGGCTGAACTAACTATAGTGCAAAGTCGTATATCTTTGGTTAATAAGATCCAAAAGGTTTATCGATCCCAGGGGGTGCAAATCCATAATAGGCACATAGAAATTATTGTACGCCAAATAACATCAAAGGTGTTGGTTTCAGAGGATGGAATGTCTAATGTTTTTTTACCTGGAGAACTAATTGGATTGTTGCGAGCGGCGCGAACGGGGCGCGCTTTGGAAGAATCGATCTGTTACCGCGCCATCCTATTGGGAATAACAAGGGCATCTTTGAATACTCAAAGTTTCATATCTGAAGCGAGTTTTCAAGAAACTGCTCGAGTTTTAGCCAAAGCTGCTCTCCGGGGCCGTATCGATTGGTTGAAAGGCCTAAAAGAGAACGTTGTTATAGGAGGGATGATACCCGTTGGTACCGGATTCAAAGGATTAGTGCATCGTTCAAGGCAACATAAGAACATTCCTTTGAAAACCAAAAAGAAGCATTTTTTCGAGGGGGAAATCGGAGATATTTTGTTCCACCACAGAGAATTATTTGATTCTTCCATTTCAAAGAAGTTTCATGATACATCAGAACAATCATTTCGAGGATTTAATGATTCCTAAAAGTGGATTCATACTTTTTTTTTGAATTAAAATTCAAAAAACTCTTTATTTATGGTCATTTTTTTGGGTAATCGAAAAAAAGATAATAACGAATAGAGGGTAGGGGTTTGGATTGTGTATCGACATCCACATGGCCAATCTCCGGTAGAAGAAAAGGTTCCATCGGAACAATTATTTAGTTCAGGGCAACCTCGTCGCTTTTTTTTTTTTTCAAAAAAAAAAGCGGAAGTGGGGGGGAGAAATGACAAGAAGGTATTGGAATATCAATTTGGAAGAGATGATGGAAGCGGGAGTTCATTTTGGTCATGGTACTAGGAAATGGAATCCTAGGATGGCACCTTATATTTCTGCCAAGCGTAAAGGTATTCATATTACAAATCTTACTAAAACTGCTCGTTTTTTATCAGAAGCTTGTGATTTAGTTTTTGATGCAGCAAGTAGGGGAAAACAGTTTT